TCGCTCTTTGTTGTTCAAACTGAATAGTTTCATTTTTGTAATTTTCTAATTGTTCTAAAGTTTTAGAAGTTGAATTAATCAAAGTCATTTTTTCTCGTTCTATTTCCGAATATCCAGTGACTCGAAACTGATCCGCTTCTAGTTCTATTTTCCGTAAGCGAACCCGGGCTTTTTCCAGTTGTTCAATGGCCCTTCCGCGTAGTTCTTCTGAATTTCTAATAGTATTAAAGATCCTCTTTTTTCGATTATCTAATAAATCACTTAATGAAAGTAGATTATCTTTCCATTCATTTTAAAATGTTCATGATCCCTTCCCGAACCAAACTTGAATTTTTCAATTCATTTGGCTCTCACGCTCAATTACTTCACTTATTTATGGTGAATTTCCATACTTTTTTTTGAATGTAATGAACCTATCTTCTCTTTTATGGTTAATTTGAACAAAATTGAAAACAAGTGCTAATCAAAACTAGCCCATAAGGAGGACTCTTCTGAGCCAAAAAAGTAATTGTCAGCAAAATTGTTTTTTTTCAAATCCAAAAATGTTTTTTATATGTAGGTCATCGACTCAGCCTTTTTAGCATTTTTAATATTTCATTCTAAATTAATAAATTTATCGCTACGAGTGTTCTATATCAATAAATGGAGAACTTTATTTTAAATTGTCTTGGTATTACCATAGTGGTAGAAAGAATACACTGCTGCACCTGGACTTCAAAGCGTTTAGTTTTAACCATTATAATGGGCCCACATTATTGGTTGATAGAGAATCAAAGTATATTTCCCAACAACTTACGAAATGCTATGGTTTTTACATATAATTGATTCAGATTCAGAAGTCATTCGCGAAATCATGTACCTTTTGTCCCTAGTTATAAAGTAAAGAAAAAAGAAGTACAGCTGGTTGGATCCAACCTATTCTTGAAATAAACAACTCGCACACACTCCCTTTCCAAAAAAGATTAATACACCAATTACTACACTGAGATTTATTAGATTTGTTGCTAAAATATCGGTATTAACCCCAAAACTCTCGGCGGATGGCCAGTGACCCAAGAAAACGAAAGAATCGGTTACATTTTTCATACGATCTCCTTATTATAGATAAACTAAAAAAATCATTGTATTGCTTCACTTATTTATTACTTATAAATACAAAATAGGTTGAAAATGAATTTTTGTTTTTCAATTGAGATTCCCAATAACAATAATACTTTAATTTATGCGAATTAATTATTAGGTACTAGGTTTCATGTGAATTACGAAATAGCTCTTTTGTTCGAGCACTCTAAAGAAAGGGAAGGAAGAAAACGAGTGTAAGTCTTCATCAGTCCTTCCCTTGGGTTATTTTCTGAATGACTAAGTAATGGTGTAAGGACGAAATTTTAATATTAATATATAGTGTTAAAAACAACCAATACGTTCAAAGAAATATAGATTTCTCATTTTTCTCGGATTAAACAAAAGGATTTGCAAATAAAAGGGCTAATGCTACAACCAACCCATAAATTGTTAAAGCTTCCATAAAAGCTAAACTAAGTAATAAAGTACCTCGTATTTTTCCCTCTGCCTCGGGCTGTCTCGCAATACCTTCTACAGCTTGGCCTGCAGCAGTACCTTGACCAACGCCAGGTCCAATAGAAGCAAGTCCTACAGCCAATCCAGCAGCAATAACGGAAGCGGCAGAAATAAGTGGATTCATGATAAATAAGTTCCTCACACACAAAAAAAATAAATGGTTAATGATACAATCAACCAATGAATTAGAACTTAATTATTTCATTCTAATATCCATCCAATAGAAATAATTTTAAATAAAAATGCCAAATATTAATTAATATTTTTGAATTTTCTCATGCCATCTTTCGATTTTTTTTAGTCAAAAAATTCACAGTTATAAACGAAACAAGAAAGACTTCAGTTGGCATCTCTAGCTAAATTTTAGTAGTGCAAATGAAATATTCATATATAACTTGTCAATTTAATAAATTCCTCGAATATAAAATAATATACATATGTTTCTTACATAATGTAAACCACCTATTGTCTCTCAAATTCCATCAGATTTTCTAATCATTCTTCGAAACATCTAAACTAAAAAATCGACTAAGACTAATTAATGATGACCTTCCATGGATTCGCCTATATAAGCTGCGGCTAAAGTTGCAAAAATAAGAGCCTGAATCCCGCTTGTAAATAATCCAAGGAACATGACAGGTATAGGAACCACTAAAGGTACTAAAGAAACAAGAACAACAACTACTAATTCATCCGCTAATATATTTCCAAAAAGTCGAAAACTAAGTGATAGGGGTTTTGTGAAATCTTCTAAAACATTAATGGGTAAAAGAATTGGAGTTGGTTGAATGTATTTACCAAAATAACCTAATCCTTTTTTTGTAAGACCCGCATAGAAATAGGCTACTGACGTGAGTAAAGCTAATGCAACAGTAGTATTTATATCATTTGTGGGTGCGGCTAACTCCCCGTGAGGTAACTTTATGATTTTCCAAGGGAAAAGGGCCCCTGACCAATTAGAAACAAAAATAAATAAAAACATAGTTCCAATAAAGGGAACCCAAGGGCGATATTCTTCTCCAATTTGAGTTTTGCTCACGTCTCGAATGAATTCAAGGACATATTCAAAAAAATTCTGACCACTTGTTGGAATGGTTTGTGGATTCCGCGCAGCTATAGCAACCGATCCTAGTAAGATAGCAATTACAACCCAAGAAGTTATAAGTACCTGGCCATGGATTTGCAACCCCCCGATTTGCCAGTAAAAATGTTGACCTACTTCCACACCAGATATATCATATAACCCCGGTGTGTTGATTGAATAGGAGAGAATATTCATATTGTCCTCTGACAGAAATATAACTTAAAAATTTATTTTGATTCCATCATCTCTTTCTCGTCTACTTTTTTTTATTTAGGGTACCGATTTAATTCTTATTATTTATTAGTTATATATAATAGTTATATATAATATTATATGCTTTTTTTATTCAGGAAAGTAACCAATTCTATTATAAATTATAGGGATTAATTTTATAATTTCTAATTGAATTGTTAATTTTTTTTTAGTAGTATAATAATGTATAATAATATAATAAAATCAAGGATTTCTTAAATAACTAGAACGACCCTCACAAATTGCAAATACTAACTTAGTAAGAATTAATCGGATTGAAGATATAGCATCATCATTTCCCGGAATCGAAATATCGGCAAGATCCGGGTCACAATTTGTATCGATTAAACAAATCGTTGGAATTCCCAAAGTAATACATTCTCGAACGGCTGTATATTCTTTTTGTTGGTCAACGATGATTACAATATCAGGTAATTCTGTCATATATTTAATCCCGCCCAGATATGTTTGCAAGTGAGATAATTGTCTCTTCACCACCGCGGCATCTCTCTTCGGGAGACGGATGAGCTTTCCCGCCTTTTGGTCCATTCGTAAGTCCCTGAATTTATGAAGTCTTGTTTCTGTAGTGGACCAATTCGTTAACATACCCCCAAGCCACTTTTTATTAACATAATGACATCGAGCCCTTATTGCAGCCCATGCTACTGAATCAGCTGCTTTATTTTTTGTCCCAACAATTAAAAATTGTTTTCCTCTACTTGCTGCATCAAAAACTAAATTACAAGCCTCTGATAAAAAACGAGCAGTTCTGGTAAGATTTAAAATATGAATACCTTTACATTTTGCAGAGATATAAGATGACATTCGAGGATTCCATTTTCGAGTACCGTGACCAAAATGAACTCCCGCCTCCATCATCTCTTCCAAATTGATGTTCCAATATCTTCTTGTCATTTCTCCACAAACGTTAACTCTTTTTTTAATAAAGAGATAAGGTATCCTGAAATAAATAATTGTTCCAACGGAACCTTCTTTTTCATTTTTAACGTGGATTGGCCATTGATACACAAACCAAACCTAAAATCCCTTTCTATTCGTTATTTTTTTTTGAGTTTCCTTAATTTATTACTAAATAAACTAAAAAGGATGAATCTCTTGTATTAAATCCCTAAAATAATTGTTATTTTGATTCATTACCTAAATTATTTGAAAAGCAATAATCTAACAATTCCCTGTGGTAAAATAAAATATCTCTCTTGAATATATTCTTGGTTTTTTTGTTTAAGGAAATGCTCTTATGTTGATTTGGGCGGTGTACGAATCCCTTGAATCCAGTACCAACAGGTATCATCCCCCCCAGAACAACGTTTTCTTTGAGTCCTTTCAACCAATCAATACGCCCTCGGAGAGCCGCTTTTGCTAAAACTCGAGCAGTTTCTTGAAAACTTGCTTCCGATATAAAACTTTGAGTATTCAGAGATGCTCTCGTTATTCCTAATAAGATAGTTCGGTAACAGATCGCTTCTTCCAAAGCGCGTCCCGCCCGTTCTGCTCGAAACAATCCAATTAGTTCTCCAGGCAAAAAAACATTAGACATTCCATCCTCTGAAACCAAGACTTTGGATGTTATTTGCCGTACAATAATTTCGATATGCCTATCATGAATCTGCACCCCCTGGGATCGATAAACCTTTTGGATCTTATTAACCAAAGAGATACGACTTTGCGCTATAGTTAGCTCAGCCCCAACCAAGAATCCCCACGGAATTCCAAGAATTTTTGTTATCCGTTCGTTCCAACCATTAATCCGCTTTTTTAGAGTGATGGATATTGAATCAACTGACCGAACTTCTAAGACTTGTTCCACTTTTGGCAAACCTTGCGTTATATCACCAGACCTCGATTTTTCATATATAAAGGTAACTAAAGTATCCCCTTCCGAAATGATTTCCCCATAATGACCGTGAGCTGTTGCTCCTGGGGTAACCAAACAGGGCTTAGCCGATCTTATTACTACAGAATCAAACTGAACAATTAGAACTTGACCTGATTTTAAGTGCAGTCCATTTTTTGTTATACATAAATTTTCACAAAGAAATTGTCCAAGACGCATCTTTATAGATGTTTTGTCACAAAAATGGTAATAACAATGCAAATTGAATAAATTCAAAATGATGTTACTACAAAAATAGGGATTATAAATTCTTAAATTTTCATCCATTAAATAATATTGATATTTAAGGACTTGAAAAGTTTGTTTTAAATTGTAAAATGGTAAAAAATTATTTACCAAGATCTGATTATGAGTTATTAAATGGTACAATACAAAAAAATTTGCAAACTTAAGGACTATTCCTAAAGGACCTAAAGAATTTTTAATTGGAATTGGGCGATCTTTTTTACTGGATTCTTTGTGATATTTTACATCGTTGAGTATGAATGGACCCATTCGAAAACAATTGGATGATGATAAAACTAAAAAAGACTGACGTTCCTTATTTTTACCTAACAACGTACGAATAGTTCCTTGATTTTGGTTAAACGATTGTTGAAGTTTTGTTTTTAAATAAGTGGAAAAAAAAGGATTCCTATTGGTATACTCTGATCCATCATAAAAAAAAAGGGGGGGATCCTTCCTTTTCCCGATATACGAAAGAGCTGATTTCATAAAATCGATCCTTAGAAAATCTCGAATCATACCATTTATCCTTACTTCAACAAAAGAAACACGGGCCTTTTCGATAGCCGAACTTTTTTTGTCTTGGTTCCAATTCAATACTAAACAAGTACGTACTAATTGAATACTTGTGTTATAAATTCCCCAAGTGACTTTGCCATTTCCATAAAGTATATAATTGAAAACTTGAAGTTGCATACTATCCCTTTCTTGCAACAGATCCTGAGGGAAAAGTGTTGCTAAATTGATACCATCGGTTATTTCATATGTGACTACGGGTCGAATAAAAACAAAATACTTTTTATGATTAAGAGTGATCCGTTGGACATAGAGCCAATTTTTCAAATTTTTGGCTTCCTTGTAATTTATCTTTCCTGGTGGTATCAAAATGCCGCTATGTCGGGATATCTTATCTGTCTGCCCAGGAAAATAGATATCTCCAGAAAAAATTTTTAGTTCAATCTTTTTTTTTTTTCTCTCCACCCGAACCACTCCACCTACTCGGCTTCTTTTATTTAAAGTAATTTGCGTATCTACCCCAATGATACTATTATTCCGTACCATTATCGAACAAGATCCAGATAAGATATGTACTTCCTCGGAAATAAAAAAAAATCGATCTACCAGTTGGTATTTTGGTCGAAATTCTTTGACTCCTCGATATTCAATCAAATCCTCTTTTTTAACGATGGAATGCACCTCTATAGTCTCATATTTAATAATTCCCGAACTCTTTGTTCGGTATCGAGGATCATTGAAATAAGCAAAAATACTATTTCCACGGAAAATACCATTTACGGGTATTTCAATCGAGCTACCGTCGCAAAGGGACATTAATTCTTTTTCTCGCTCTTGACTCGATTGAAATGGAATAAGGAATCTATTTTTTCGCCTCTTTGCCAATAAACCGGAGTTTTTTGTCGGATATATGTGATTGCAATGACCCATTCGATTACGTTCTGAATAATTCGAAATCCTATGTTCTTTTTTACGACATTTTGAAGGATCATTAGTCATTAAGGAGTTAGAAATATGAGAATGAGTGGTCATTTGATCTTGATCCTTGTGGAGTGAAAAGGAGACTACACTGGATCTGTACAGCCTTGCCGATAATATCCATAAACGACTTGCTTTTGGTAAAAGATGAACATTACCATATGTAAATTCGGGTGCATGATACACATCAGTACTCCAGTGCATTTCTCCTTCTGAGTCAGAATAAATATGTTTTCGAATTTTTTCCTGAAAATTCAGAGTCGATGCCCCCGTACGAATTTCAGCAATCACTTGTTCGGATTCAACATATTGATCGTTTTGAACTAAAAGAAAACTTTTTGGCGGAATATTCACACTATGTAGAATATCTTCGCCCTCAATAGTGACATACAAGTATCTATAACATAGAAACGCAGGGTGTCCATGACGTGTACGTGTGGGATGAACCAACTCCTCATTAAAATGAATTTTGCCATTAAAAGGAGCTCGTACGTGTTCTGCAGTACCCCCTGTGAATACTCCGCCCGTATGAAAAGTTCTTAATGTTAGTTGAGTACCAGGCTCCCCAATAGATTGACCTGCAATAATACCTATAGCTTCTCCCAATTCGACCAAGTCACCGTGAGTAGGACTTCGGCCATAACATAATCGACAGATCCAAGATGTACTCCTACAAGTAAAAGGAGTTCGGATGGCTATTGGTTGAGTTCGAAAGGTTATGAATCTATTGACAAGCCCAACCCCGATATCTTGATTTCGGGTCGCAATGCACCGCGAACCGAGATATATATCGTCTGCTAATACGCGACCTATTAATATTTGGGTAAAAATTCTTTCCGGTATCTTACCGTTTCGAGGACTTACAGAAATATTCCGAATAGTGCCACAATCTGTTCTACGTACAACAATATGTTGAACTACTTCGACAAGCCTGCGCGTAAGATATCCCGCA